TCGTTTTCTCCTTCAATAACAAGTATAAGTAAATAAATTACTTTAAATTAGTAAGGTAAATTATAAGGAAAAAATGTATATTAAGAAGTGGATCTCATCTCCTCATCTCTTATTCAAATCATTCAAAAAAGCTTTCTTGCCATAGAAATATAAAAGATATATGGAAATAAAGTGCGTCCAATAGGATTTGAACCTATACCAAAGGTTTAGAAGACCTCTGTCCTATCCATTAGACAATGGACGCTTTTGATTTCACATTTTTTTGACCCCTTCTTATTCGTAAAAAAAGGATATATGAAAAACTTAAGGGAATTGCGTATTTACTTCAATACTGCAATTGCATTAATTATATTTTTTTTCGAATAGTTTTTCATTTTTGAAATTTGATTGATTTTTTTTTAATATAGAGATTACTATAAATATTGGCTAGAGCTAACAGATAAAGTAAGTACAAGCGGGTAGCGGGAATCGAACCCGCATCGTTAGCTTGGAAGGCTAGGGGTTATAGTCGACGTTGATTCATCATTCTTAACGTCTCTAATTCAAAACCGAACATGAAACTTTGGTTGCATTCGGCTCCTTTATGGAAGATAAATAAATTACCAAATGTAAGATAAGATATGAACGAAATTAAAAAAATTCGACCCATAACATCTATGTCAGCTTTTCTGTCTAAATGTATTCAATTCAAAATAACCGACCTGCTTTCTAGACGATCCTTATAGAAAAGAAGGGTCCTCTAAGACTCTTTCTAGTTACTTCGTTCTCTATTTCTATTTAATGGAATCCTTAGGAAAAGCTTTTTGTTTCCATCGAGCTAAAAGATTTGATTTGTCGATGTCTTTAGTAAACCAAAGACATTGTTTAATAGCTATTTTGCTTCACTTTTCCCTATACAATACAAAAAAATTGAAGATTTAGTTACGATTAGAAAAAAATTTTCTATTTTTATCCATGGATTCCTTACTCATATTCATTCAATTGGAAGTATTGATCCAATAAAAAAAATTATGTTTCGTAATTTCATAATCCAATTTTTGAAATTTCTAATTGACTCTTGGATACAAATCACGAGAATATATATTCTTCCTCCACTTTTTAATTGAGAGGTAAAGGAGAAAATCCTTTTTACGAGATAAAGTTTTTGATCGGAATGGGAGATTAACCAACCCGAGGGACCCCTTAACCATTAAGGGATTAATAGAACGAATCACACTTTTACCACTAAACTATACCCGCTACAATACGATTATTGTGTATAAATCGACTTTTTGTCGAACAATAAATTTGTTTGTAATCAAAAGATAGGATCAAAAAGGAATCGTTAAAATTAGAGTGTAAACGAGAGGGCGTAATGATATTTAATTTTGCTTAGAGATTTTTGTCGGATATGACTTGACAAAACTATTTAAGTCGTAACATAAAAATGCAGTAAAAAAGAATTTACAGTTCCTCTGTTTTCGTATCTTACTTTAATAGATTTTATTTTATTAGTAAATAGATATTTTTTTACTTAGTAAAATACTATAAAAAAAGCCAATAAATTAAGATAGCAAATGACATTTGGATTATATAGCAAAGGAATCACAAAAGTTCCTCTTATGATTGTTTCAATATAAATAATAAGTTTTTGTGTTTTCAAATTAAAGAAAAATTTTTTGAATTTGATATTCATTGGAACAAAAGAGGCCCGGCCCAGCTAGGTACTGGCCAGGCCAAGCCGGGGAAAGAAAAGGTTTCTTTGGACAAAATCAAAAAGTACTTTTTGCTTTATTTTCTTTATTATTATTTTTTTATAGAGATAAACTAAATAAAAGTCTTTTTTCAAGCCCTATTTTGACTTATTTAACATAGTAATTGTCCTTTCCTTTGTAAATTGGGGAGAGATGGCTGAGTGGACTAAAGCGTCGGATTGCTAATCCGTTGTACGATTTTTTCGTACCGAGGGTTCGAATCCCTCTCTTTCCGTTTTCATTGATAACTTTTTATTTCCCCTTTTTAAGTTATTTTAATAGTTAAAAATGGGAAAGAGCTAAAATTCTACTAACGAACATTGAAAAATCGAGCAAGAAAAACAAACAAACCTTATTTCTTTTTTATTCTTCACGTCCAGGATTACGTCCCGGATCATTAGATAGGAATCCGAAGATGAATAAAGAGACAAAGAATATCACTACTGTGTAAACAAATAGTTTTAGAGTAAGCATTACATAATCTCCAAGAGTATTTTTTAGGAAAAAAAAGAGAGTAGATTCTCCATGCGTATACTTGTATTTTAGCTTACGTACCCTACTATATTTTCGTATAGTTTATATATATTCTTTTTTTTAATTGCCACCAAATAAACTCAAGTTTTTTTGAGGCTCTAAAAAGAAAAAAAAATCATTTATGTTTAATAAAAGGGAGATTTTAAAATTACGAAAAATTTTCTTTTATACCCACAATTATCCATTTTGGAAGACTCCAAAGGGTCTTCCAATGGAAAAAGGTCAGAATAATGAAGTCAAATATCGTGTTCTGAACTTATCACAGCTATACCAGAATTTCTCTATTTGAATCGAGGGCTTATACTATAAGATTTACCTTATCTTTTCGATTGTGATAATTTTTTTCCAATAAACTATAAATTTGTCGAGGGCGATATTAAATACTATTCAATTAAAAATATCAGCGAAAACTTACAGCGGCTTGCCAAACAAAAGCTAAGAGAAAAAAGAGAAGAGGTATTACTGGCATAACATCTACGACTGGATTTAAAAAAGCGTAGGCTTCGGGCAATTTGGCGGTGAAAAAACTACTTGAAAAAAGGGTAGAATTAAGACAGATACAGATAAAACTTAATATATTAAGCATAACAAACATTTTGTTCTTGAGGGTAATTATATTTTTTTTGATTGAGTTATTAATAAGTTGCATTATTTATAGAAGGCTAAAGGAAAAAAAATAAAGTAGATAGACCAAAAAACCTTCTTTGATTTGAACTTGCCCAATCAAAAATTCTTCAACTTCAATTCTAAAATAAAAAGTGAATAGAATAAATCATACTTTCATATAATATCTTAATTGAATTAGATGTAATGATCAATAAATTCATTAGTTTAATTCTATATTTACACATAGAAAAATTATCTCAAAAATAGAATTTATTTGATAGATGTTTAGACTCAAGTTGACGAACAACCATTACCAATCTTAGTCTTTATTAGTGTCAAAAATAAATGGGGCGTGGCCAAGTGGTAAGGCAACGGGTTTTGGTCCCGGTATTCGGAGGTTCGAATCCTTCCGTCCCAGAGTATATCTGTATACACACCCAACATATTGTAATATTAGTCCAGGCTTTATATCATATAATATATATGGCATATAATAGATAGATTTATTTTCTATCAAAAGAAATCAGAATAACGTTTACTGTTTTGAACGATCTTCGGTTTCTGTTTAATAGTATAATATTGAAAAAACAAAAAAATTCTTATTCTTCTTTTTAATGAGTCTTCTATGAATCATATTTTTTTCACAAATTTAATCGAGTTCAAATAACACGCAGCTGAAATAGAATCTAATTGTGATCTATCTCTTAAATTGAGGATTTCTTATGAGTTCTTAGTATTCGAAGAAGGAAGTGTGAAATTGGTGAATTTATCTTATAACTATCAAGTTATTTTAAGATGCGGATTCAAAACAAAAATGACTTCTTTAGAATTTTAGTAGTGTTATATTTAATAAAAAAAAAATATATATATATTTTCTTTAGTTTATTTTCATTTGATTATCTATTTATAAGATATAAGATTATATATGTATATATATATTTGATATAATTGGAGAAATATTAATAGTAATAGATATAAATATCTGGGGTTAAATTTGAGTTTTCTGCGACTTCTTCATAAACTCTATATAAATAATAAATAAAGTCAAATATAGATTACTGGGTACCGCCCAAACCAATGACTATTCATTGATTCCATAATGGAATTAATTGCATACTGGTTCCAAACTAAAGGAATGTTATGGTAAAACTTCGTTTAAAACGATGTGGTAGAAAGCAACGTGCGACTTGAAGGACACGATCCAATGTGGATTCTTATACCCACCCTTTTTTTATATTATAGAGCACTGAAAGCGCTTTTGGCTCGACATCATTTGGTCTGTTCCACTATAGCTCTCATTTGGTTTTTTGGGGGAGGGGGGTGATGTAAACTGTATCGTACAAGATGGAGCTCGAGCAGAACGTATTGATTCGTTTATCAGAGGCAAGAATCTAGGGTTAGTATCAATTAATAAACTGGGACAACTTTGTTAAGTCTATTTTCGATATGGAAATCTAAAGGCTACAATTCAAGCAAGTCTTAAATTCAAATTTGTTGGAATTTGTAAAAACCTTTTGATCAAATCAAAAGTGTATTACACAGGAATCAACCATTAGTATGATTCGGTGATATAAGGAAATCACAAAAAAAGGTATGTTGCTGCCATTTTGATTGAAACGATTAAAGATCACCGAAGTAATGTCTAAACCTAATGATTCAAGGTAAAGAAAGATAAAGGATCTTAGAACAAGGAAAAACCATTTTCAATTGTCTCAACAACCAGAACTAGATTAAAATGAAGAATCAAAATGGATTCAAAAGGTGACAGACAAAAAGAAAGGGTATTAGAGACCACTCAAGAAAGGAAAAAGTTTCCTTGGGGAGTCATCCAACTTGAGTTATGAGAGTGCAAAGTACAAATACGAATAATTTTTTGGTTGGGGAAAGAATAATAAACAACAAGTATTTAAATCATATGATAAAGAAAGAGAATTCTTGGTCTAATTGAGTTGAGGATATATTTAACCTTAGAATTCTATATCTATACATAAGATAAAACTTTAATTTTCTTGAGCCGTACGAGGTGAAAACTTCTTATACGTTTCTCGGGGGGGCTTATCTACATCTATCCCAATGAGCCATTTATCGAATCGTTGCAATTGATGTTCGATCCCGAAGAGAAGGAAGAGCTCTTTGTAAAGTAGGTTTTTATGATCCGATAAAGAATGAAACCTATTTAAATGTTCCTGTTATTCTATATTTCCTTGAAAAAGGCGCTCAGCCTACAGGAACTGTTCATGATATTTCAAAGAAGGCGGGTGTTTTTATGAACCGTCGCCCTAATCACCAACCAAAATTCAATTAATGAAATATATAGAAATTAAAGAAGGTGTGGACGATTTTTATCGAGTTTTGTATAATCTTTTATTTTCCATTTTTTCTCCAGTAGAGATATATTATTTTTAATTTCGTTTTGCTCCTAGATAATGTCATCTTGTATAACGAAAAAACTCTATTGTCATGGCAATGGGTGTTTTTCAGTCGAATTCTATGAACAAATAAGAAACTTAATCTTTTCTTTTTTACTTCGATTGATTGATATTATATTAATTGAATAAACTGAGATTTTTCTATTTCATTTGTTTAATTTATTTGTCCGTCTACACCCTTTATGTCTATATGTCGCTTCTATATGTAGTGCCAACCCAATATAAACCGTCAGGTTTTCATTTTAGTAAATTGAAATTTGAATTTCTATTTTTTTTTTGTATTCTTTTCTCAACATTCCCATTTCTATTGACAACAGTGTATCAAATAAATATAATCTGAGCGTGGATAAATTAATCTATTTATCTCCGCTCTTCAGTTCATCTTTTTTATATTATGTTCAAAATGGATTATATATTTTTCTATTTTTGTTTTGCCTTTTTTTGATTGCGCCGTAAAATGAAATCTCTTTATTTATTGGGCTTACGATTGTATCTATACATTCTAATTTTTGTAGTTCGGGTTGCTAACTCAACGGTAGAGTACTCGGCTTTTAAGTGCGGCTAGCATCTTTTACACATTTGTATGAAGCAAGGGATTCGTCTATATCATCGGTAGAGTTTGTAAGACCGCGACTGATCCTGAAAGGAATGACTGGAAAAAGCAGCATGTCGTATCAATAGAGAATTCTAAGAATATTTCATTCTTACTGTTATGGGGATAGGGCCAAACCTTATTTTAATTGTTTGAATTTTTTACTTGGACGAAATTTCATTTAACAAGTAAAGAAATTTAAACTAAATTTAAAGTTAGGTCTAGTAAATAAATGGATAGAGCCTAGCTATAGGTTCCAATTATAGGAAAAGAAAAAGTAACGAGCTCCTGTTCTTCATTTTTGAATGATTACCCGATCTAATTAGACGTTAAAACTATATTAGTGCTTGACGCGGGAAAGGATTTTCCCATGAGCGTATTATCGATTTGTTTTGAATCCTAACTATTAGTTATTTCTATTATGTAGTAGAAATAAATGTGTATGAAGAAGGCAGTATATTGATAAAGAGATCTTTTTTTAATCAAAAGAGCGATTGGATTGAAAAAATAAAGGATTTCTAACCATCTTTTTATCCGAGAATGAACAAAAACCGATTGGTCGAAAAAAGAGAGGATAGAGAATCCGTTTTTGAGTCGGACCTTTTTCCGAGGTATCCTATTATTTTTTTTAACGTAATACCTTGTTTTGACTCTATCGTACTATGTATCATTTGATAACCCAATACATCCCATCTGACTTTTCCTATTTTCGGTTCAAATCTAATTTCAAATGGCGGAATATCAAGGATTTTTAGAGCTAGATAGATCTGGGAAATATGAACTCCTATACCCACTTATCTTTCGGGAGTATATGTATGCATTTGTTCGTGATCGTGGTTTAAATAGATTGAATTTGTTCGAAAATGTGGTTTATGACAATCAATATAGTTTACTGATTGTAAAACGTTTCATTTTTCGAATGTATCAAACGAATCATTTGATTATTTCCGATAATGATTCTAACCAAAATAAAGTTTTTGGTTTCAATGATAATTTGTGTTCTCAAATGATATCAGAGGGGCTTGCAGTCATTGTGGAAATGCCATTTGTCCTACGATTAGTATCTTCCTTAACGGGCAGAGAAGTCGTAAAGTATTATAATTTACGATCAATTCATTCAATATTTCCTTTTTTAGAGGACAAACTTACGCATTTAACTTATGTATCAGATGTACTAATACCCTATCCGATTCATCTGGAAATCTTAGTTCAAACCCTTCGCTGTTGGGTAAAAGATGCCTCTTCTTTGCATTTATTAGGGCTTTTTCTTCATAAGTATTATAATTGTAATAGTTTTATTAGTACAAATAAATTTCCAAATAAATCTATTACTTTTTTTTCAAAGAGTAATCCAAGATTTTTCTTGTTCCTGTATAATTATCATGTTTGTGGATACGAATATATCTTACTTTTTCTCTGCAACCAATCTTCTCATTTACGATTAACATCTTCTGGTGTGTTTTTTGAGCGAATATTTTTCTATGGAAAAATAAAGCATCCTGCGGAAGAAGTCTTTGCTAATGATTTTCCGACTGGCCTCTGGCTCCGTCAGGATCTTTTCATGCATTATGTTAGACATCAAGGAAAATCCATTCTGGCTTCAACG